CTTGGATCACATCTAGACAAATAGAAGCAGGGCGACGAGCAATGACAAGAAATGTGCGCCGTGGTGGAAAACTATGGGTACGTATATTTCCAGACAAACCAGTTACGGTAAGACCTACGGAAACACGTATGGGTTCGGGTAAAGGATCTCCCGAATATTGGGTAGCTGTCGTTAAACCAGGTAGAATACTTTATGAAATGGGCGGAGTAGCAGAAAATATAGCCAGAAAGGCTATTTCAATAGCGGCGTCCAAAATGCCTATACGAACTCAATTTATTATTTCGGAATAGGAACGTAGAACCAAAGAAAAGAAGTCTTGCGGATAAAAAAACAATTGCAGGTTTCTTTTTGACAAACAATATTTCTTTTTTTTTTTTACTTGCATTAACATTGAAAGAACAGATTCAAAAATGATATGATTCAACCTCAAAGCCATTTGAACGTAGCGGATAACAGCGGGGCCCGAGAATTAATGTGTATTAGAATCATAGGAGCTAGTAATCGCCGATATGCTCATATCGGTGACATTATTGTTGCTGTGATCAAGGAAGCATTACCAAACACACCTCTAGAAAGATCAGAAGTGATCAGAGCTGTAATTGTACGTACTTGTAAAGAACTTAAACGTGACAACGGTATGATAATACGATATGATGATAATGCTGCTGTTGTGATTGATCAAGAAGGAAATCCAAAAGGAACTCGAGTTTTTGGTGCGATTGCCCGAGAATTGAGACAGCTAAATTTCACTAAAATAGTTTCATTAGCACCTGAAGTATTATAAGATGAGATCATACGTAATATAGTTATATTATACATAGTATTTGGATGAAATAGATTAATTAGTGGATTAGGTTGTATCTGACGCATATCCCTTTATTTAATAAAAAAAATATAAAAAGAAAAAAAAAAAATAAAAAATAGCATGTTGATTATATCAAAAATGGTAGGCAACCCAAATTTTAGTTTATCATGGGTAGGGACACGATTGCTGACATAATAACCTCTATACGAAATGCTGACATGAATCGAAAAGGGACGATTCAAATAGCATCCACTAACATCGCGGAAAACATTGTTAAAATACTTTTAAGAGAAGGTTTTATCAAAAACGTGAGGAAGCATCAGGAAAACAACAAATATTTTTTGGTTTTAACCCTACGACATAGAAGGAATAGGAAAGTACCCCATCGAACTATTTTAAATTTAAAACGTATCAGTAGGCCTGGCCTACGAATCTATTCGAACTATCAACGAATTCCTAGAATTTTAGGCGGGATGGGGATTGTAATTCTTTCTACTTCTCGAGGTATAATGACAGACCGAGAGGCTCGACTAGAAGGAATCGGCGGAGAAATTTTATGTTATATATGGTAATCTTTCTGATATCCGAATTCGATCCAGAATTTCCTATTTGTCAAAAGAAAAAAGGGTGGGTTAGTTGATATCATTCCGGCTACATTAGGTGATACTTCTAGGGCTTTTCCCTAGAATGAAAGAACAAAAAAATGGATTCATTAAGGTTTAATTATTGAAGTACGTCGTTATGATTCAACCAGAGGTGTATAATTTATAGATGCCACAATAAGGATTCGAATGATTAGGTTGTTTTTTCAACTTCAGCATTCCCTTCATGGGGATACAATTTGAGGTTCAACATTTAAAGAAACTGATTTTCTTCCAATAAATAGAGTAAGAATTAAGTTAAGGAACGACAACTATGAAAATAAGGGCCTCCGTTCGTAAAATTTGTGAAAAATGTCGACTGATCCGTAGGAGGGGACGAATTATAGTAATTTGTTCTAATCCGAGACATAAACAAAGACAAGGATAATCTTTTGAAAAGGGGCTCTCTAACGTAAAGGACCCAATGAAAAAAATAGGATCTGTTTTGACATGAAATGGATATATCCATATATCTCGAATTTCTATTTATGAGATGATAAAGTATGGCAAAATCTATACCAAGAACTGGTTCACGTAGGAATGCCCGTAGTGGTTCACGGAAAAGTACACGTCGAATACCAAAGGGAGTTATTCATGTTCAAGCAAGTTTCAACAATACCATTGTGACTGTTACAGATGTACGGGGTCGGGTAATTTCTTGGTCCTCCGCCGGTACTTGTGGATTCAATGGTACAAGAAGGGGGACACCATTTGCTGCTCAAACCGCAGCAGGAAATGCTATTCGGACAGTAGTAGATCAAGGTATGCAACGAGCAGAAGTCATGATAAAAGGTCCTGGTCTCGGAAGAGATGCAGCATTACGAGCTATTCGTAGAAGTGGTATACTATTAAGTTTCGTACGTGATGTAACCCCTATGCCACATAATGGCTGTAGACCTCCTAAAAAAAGACGTGTGTAGAAATCAAAATGAAAGAGATTTCAAGAGAAATAAACGATTCAATGATCTGATCAAATAATATTATTATGGTTCGAGAGAAAGTAAGAGTATCTACTCGGACACTACAGTGGAAGTGTGTTGAATCAAGAGCAGAC